ATTCGATGTTGTTTAACAAAAAGTTAGAACATAGATGTGGGCTAAGTAAATCAATGGATAATTCTGATGTTATTGGAAATACCAGTGAAAGTGAAGAACCCATTATAAATGATAAGGGGAAAAACACTCCTAGTTGGAGTAATAGTGACAATTATGCTTTCAGTAATGTTGATTATTTATTTGATATCGGGAATATTTGGAGTTTGGTCTCTGATGACACCTTTTTAGTTAGAGATAGTAATGGTGACAATTATTCTGTCTATTTTGATATTGAAAATCAGATTTTTGAGATTGACAATGAGAGTTCTTTTATGTTTATGAGTGAACTAGAAAGTTTTTTTTCTAGTTATTTGAATAGTGGGTCCAAGAACTACTATTATCATTACATGTATGATACTCAATCTAGTTGGAATAATCACATTAATAGTTGCATTAATAGTTATCTTCATTTTGAAGTTAGTATTAATAGTTCTATTTCAGGTGATACCGATTATTACAGTAACAGTTATAATTATAATTATAGTTTCATTTATACTGAAAGTAGTGAAAGTGGGAATTCGAGTATAAAAATTAGTAATAATGGCAGCGATCTCAATATAAGAGAAGAGTCTAATGATTTCGATATAAATCAAAGATACAAACATTTATGGGTTCAATGCGAAAATTGTTATGGATTAAATTATAAAAAATTTTTTAAGTCAAAAATGAATATTTGTGAACAGTGTGGATATCATTTGAAAATGAGTAGTTCAGATAGAATCGAACTTTTGATTGATTCGGGCACTTGGGATCCTATGGATGAAGAGATGGTCTCTATGGACCCTATTGAATTTCATTCAGAGGAAGAACCTTATAAAGATCGTATTGATTCTTATCAAAGAAAAACAGGTTTAACTGAAGCTGTTCAAACAGGCATAGGTCAACTAAATGGTATTCCAATAGCAGTTGGGGTTATGGATTTTCAGTTTATGGGAGGTAGTATGGGATCCGTAGTCGGCGAGAAAATCACCCGTTTGATCGAGTATGCTACTAATCGATCTTTACCTGTCATTATTGTGTGTGCTTCTGGGGGAGCACGCATGCAAGAAGGAAGTTTGAGCTTGATGCAAATGGCTAAAATATCTTCTGCTTTATATGATTATCAATCAAATAAAAAGTTATTCTATATATCAATCCTTACATCTCCTACAACTGGTGGAGTAACAGCCAGTTTTGGTATGTTGGGAGATGTCATTATTGCTGAACCAAATGCCTACATTGCATTTGCGGGTAAAAGAGTAATTGAACAAACATTGAATAAAACAGTACCCGATGGTTCACAAGCGGCTGAGTATTCATTCCATAAGGGCTTATTCGACCCAATCGTACCACGTAATCCTTTAAGGGGTGTTCTGAGTGAGTTATTTCAGCTCCACGGTTTCTTTCCTCTGAATCAAAATTCAATATATTAAAGTATAGCACTCGATTCAATTCAATTATTTGTAGCGAACGAGTATTTAGTTCATCGTAAAAAAAAACTTAAGTTAAGAAGAGTGGTGTTTTCTTTGGTGACATAAGTTCCACTTGTAGTAAGAGCCGGAAGTTTTGGATAATTATTATTTTTTCCTCCAGATCGATATATTCTATATTTTTATCTTATCCCTATTCCTGATTACTAATCATGAATCCTTTATAAATCAATAGGATAAAAAAGATAAAAGAGTAAGTTTCTCCTTCCGAGGAATTGGGGGAAGGGAAGACATTAATAAAAAAAATTTTTATTTGGCCTTCTTAACGTATTAATTTCATTTTAATAGAGACAATAATATAAATATATCTTATTATCTTATTAATAATATATCATATTTGAATCTTATAATTAATATTAAGATTCAAATATGATATATTATAGAAAGGAGTGAAAGAATCCTCACTTTTATTTTTTATTATAGAATCGAGTTACCGTTTGCTTTGTTGGATTCGATTAGTGAAAGTCGCGAACTCATAATAAACTCTTTAATACCCTTAGTAAAAAAAAAAATAATAATAGAAAGAGAAAGAATAAAAAAGGATGGAAGAAGAAGAATAGGAAGAAAGTTTTTTATATTAAAGTGAATTATCATACATATTTATGTAGAACGATGAATTAGGTACACTTAATTCAGGTCTATATTCCTTGCACTTATTAACTACTTAATATTATTTATATTAGATATACTTATCATAAGATATCTTTCAAATACAAATATTAAATTGGGGCACCCATTCTATGACAGATCTACCCTCTATTTTTGTGCCTTTAGTGGGCCTAGTATTTCCGGCAATTGCAATGGCTTCTTTATCTCTTCATGTCCAAGAAAATAAGATTGTCTAGATTCGATGAGAGCAAATCTCATCAATTTATTTCAACACTGGATCATAATACAAATATTTATTTAGTCTAATATGGTACGATATGTGGCTCTTTCCGAATACAAATTGAGAGACTCATATGCATACGGATACACGATATCTACATAAATGCGGATTCTATATGGGTATAGCTGGTTAAAAATGGATCGGCGAATAGTTTTAAATATAAAGTCAATTTATCTAACTAATTACTCCTAATAGTTCCCGTCAAAATAGTGCTAGTTGATGAGAGTTACTTGGGGGTCAAGAAAAGTCAAGTCAAATTCATTTGGGTTATTCTCTCAATTCCAATCGAATACAACCTTAGTATAGTAAGTATAGTATGAACTGGCGATCAGAGCATATCTGGATAGAACTTATAACGGGGTCTCGAAAAACAAGTAATTTTTTTTTGGCCTGTAGCCTTTTTTTAGGTTCATTAGGGTTCTTAGTGGTTGGAACTTCCAGTTATCTCGGTAGGAATCTTATATCCGTATTTCCATCTCAGCAAATATTTTTTTTTCCGCAAGGGATCATAATGTCTTTTTATGGGATCGCGGGTCTATTTATTAGCTCCTATTTGTGGTGTACAATTGCGTGGAATGTAGGTAGTGGTTATGACCGATTTGATAGAAAAGAAGGAATTGTTTGTATTTTTCGTTGGGGATTTCCTGGAATAAATCGTCGCATTTTCCTTCGTTTCCTTATGAGAGATATACAATCCATCAGAATGGAGGTTAAAGAGGGTCTTTATCCTCGTCGTGTCCTTTATATGGAAATAAGAGGCCAAGGGGCGGTTCCCTTGACTGGCACTGATGAGAATCTTACTCCACGAGAAATTGAACAAAAAGCTGCCGAATTAGCATATTTCTTGCATGTACCAATCGAAGTATTTTGAAATGAAGAATTAATGTTTTCTCAGTATGAGGGAGGGAACTTGCTAATTCCCTTTTTAATACAATTGAAGTTTCTTCAAAAGACTTATTTGATCAAAACATATTAATATTAGATTTTATTTCTCCTTTCTGTTAGCGGGTAAACCCACATGGAATAAAACAAAAGTGGGAGATTTTATATGGAACAACTAAACTCTAATAAAAATCCATTTTTTCTATACCAAAACCCTTTTTTTTATGCGCAGGGAGCCCCCAATTTATAATTTATACTAAATAAAATTCGATATAATTTATACTAATAAAAATAAAAAGTCTAATTAAGTATGCATTCATCAAACATATTCGAACATTTATTTCGTAATACAGAATTCATCTTTTTAGACCCAATATTTCGAATTTATAGGTTACATTATTCCTGGACTGTGGTTAGGCGGTGAAACATTTCGAAATAATTAATTGATCCGAGAAGGCATTTTTTTGTTTCGAAATCCAAATCATATTCGTTACTTCTAGTGGATTTTCGAGTATTCATCGACAGGACCAAATAACAAATGGAGATGAAATTAGTTGGAATTTACCCAATAGAGATATCTCAATTTTTCTAAATACAAGGACTAAATTTTTACACAAAAATGGGAATAGATTCATTGGTTCGATACGATACCTTAGTTATAGAATTTGTGTTCAGATAAATATCTGATAAAATCCACGAATGCAGCAGATTCATTAACAATTTACAGATAAAAAATGAAAAAAAAATCATTGACTTCCCTCCCATATCTTGTATCCATAGTATTTTTGCCCTGGTGGGTCTCTCTTTCATTTAATAAAAGTCTGGAACCTTGGGTTATTAATTGGTGGAATACCCGGCAATCCGAAACTTTCTTGAATGATATTCAAGAGAAAAGGATTCTAGAAAAATTTATAGAATTAGAAGAACTATTCCTCTTGGACGAAATGATAAAGGAATACCCTGAAATACAGATACAAAAGCTTCGTATAGGAATACACAAGGAAACGGTACAATTAGTCAAAACACACGATGAGTATAATCTCCATATCATTTTTAATTTATCGACAAATATAATCTGTTTCGCTATTCTAAGTGGTTATTGTATTTTGGGTAATGAAGAACTTGTTATTCTTAATTCTTGGGTTCAGGAATTCCTGTATAACTTGAGTGACACAATAAAAGCTTTTTCAATTCTTTTAGTTACTGATTTATGGATCGGATTTCATTCAACCCATGGTTGGGAACTTATGATTGGTTCGGTCTACAACGATTTTGGATTGGCTCATAACGATAAAATTATATCCGGTCTTGTTTCCACTTTTCCAGTTATTCTAGATACAATTGTGAAATATTGGATCTTCCATTATTTAAATCGTGTATCTCCTTCGCTTGTAGTCATTTATCATTCAATCAACGAATAAAGAACTCATTTGATCTCTTGATATCAATCAAATAAGAATGTTTCTTCGTGTTTAAAGAATAAAGAAAGTATTTTCAATCTTACTTATTCTTTATTTATACTTATACCTGTTCAAGGTATTCGTCCCATATTCTAGTACAATTATTCCAGTACAATGGCAGACTCGTGGATAGGGAACTACACTAGTTAGTTACCTTTCTAATTTATTGTAGAAATTCTGGGATCAATGATTGAACCATGCAAAATAGAAATATTTTTTCTTGGGTAAAGGAACAGATGACTCGATCCATTTCTGTATCGA